TATCGAAGGTGTTATTTTTATAAAAAAAATAATAAAAGAATTTTCAAAAGTAAATCCAATTCTATTATTTAGATTAAGAGAAGTATATAAATTAAGCGAAATTAAAGAAGAAAAAGATTCCATGATAAGCAATCAGATAATTCACGAATCATTTAATCAAATTGCATCTCCGAGTTCGTCAAATTATTCATTGACGGAAAAAAAAACGAAGGATCTCGCTGATAGAACAAGTAAAATTCGAAATCAAATAAAAAGAATCTCAAAAGAGAAAAAAAAAGTAACTCCAAGAATAAATAATCTTAGTCCTAACAAAACAAATTCTAATGCTAAAAGATTCGAAAAATGGCAAATATTAAAAAGAAGAAATGCTCGATTAATCTATAAATTCCCCTCTTTTTTAAAAATTTTCATTGAAAAAATCTACACAGATCTATTTTTATCTATCATTAATATTCCCAGAATAAATACAAAACTTTTTCTTAAAGTAACAAAAAAAATTATTGATAAATCGATTTACAATAATGAAAGAAAACAAGAAAGAATTAATAAAAAAAAGAAAACTCCAATTACATTTATTTCGACTATAAAAAAGCCATTTGATAATATTAGTAATATTAAAGAAAATTCACGTATTTTTTATGACTTATCCTACGTGTCACAAGCATATGTATTTTACAAATTATCACAAATTCAAATTAGGAACTCGGTAAGATCTGTTGTTCAATATAAAAGAATCCCCCCTTTTCTTAAGTCTAAAATAAAGGATTCTTTTGAAAGACAAGGAATGATTCATTCGAAATTAGCAAATAAAAAACTTCCAAGCTATGAAACGAATCAATGGAAAAACTGGTTAAAAGGACATTATCAATACCATTTATCTCAGATCGGATGGTCTAGATTAATACCAGAAAAATGGCGAAATAGAGTTCGCCAGCGTTGTATAGTTAAAAAGGAAAATTTAAACAAACGGCATTCATATGAAAAAGACCAATTGGTTGGTTCCAAAAAAAAATCGGAAGTATATTTATTATCCAATGAAAAAAGTAATTTTCGAAAATATTATAGATATAATCTTTTATCATATAAATTTATTAATTATGATAATAAAACGGAATGTTTTTTTTATAGATTTCCCTTTCAAGAAAATAAGAACCAAGAAATTTATTATACTTATAACAGGCCTAAAAAGGGCTTTTTTGATATACTGAGGAACATCCCTATTCAAAATGATCTAGGACAGGTTGATATTCCATATATGGAAAAATCGGCCGATAGAAAAAACTTTGATTGGAAATTTTTCAATTTTTATCTTAGCCAAAAAGCCGATATTGAGACCTGGATCATTATTGATACCAATAGGAATCAAAATACTCAAATTCCTACTAACAATTCTCAAATAATTTCTAAAAAAAATATTTTTTATCTTATGATTCCAGAAACCAATTCACCAAACCCCCACAAAGGATTTTTTGATTGGATGGGAATGAATGAAAAAAAACTAAAGCGCCCCATATCGAATCTGGAATTTTGGCTCTTCCCAGAATTTGTGTTACTTTATAAGGCATATAAAACAAAACCTTGGTTTATACCAAGCAAATTACTTCTTTTAAATTTAAATAGTAGTGAAAATAAAAAGATTAATGAAAAGAAAAAGATTAATTTGTTGATAGCCTCGAATAAAAAGCATCGAAATCAAGAAGAAAAAGAACCCATAAGTCAAGGAGATCGTGGATCCGTTCTCTCACAACAAAAAGATATTGAAGATAATTATGCAAGCTTGGACATAAAAAAGGGGAAAAAGAGAAAACAATACAAAAGCAATACAGAAGCAGAACTAGATTTCTTCCTGAAACGTTATTTGGTTTTTCAATTGAAATGGTGCACAACTTTAAATCAAAGAATGATCAATAATATCAAGGCATATTGTCTTCTGCTTAGACTGATAGATCCAAAAAAAATGACTATAACCTCCATTCAAAAGAGAGAAATCAATTTGGATAGAATGCCGATTCAAAGTAATTTAACTCTTTCAGAATTAATGAAGAGGGGGGTATTGATTGTAGAACCACTTCGTTTGTCTGGAAAAAAAGATGGACAATTTATTATGTACCAAACCGTAGGTATTTCGTTGCTTCATAAGAGTAAGCATCAAATTAATCAAAAATATCAAGAGCAAAGATATGTTTCTAGGACAAATTTGGATGAAACAATTTCACCACATCAAAGAATAAATGAAAATAGAGACAAAAATCATTTTGATTTACTTGTTCCAGAAAATATTTTCTCGTTTAAACGTCGTAGAAAAGCGAGAATTCTAATTTGTTTCAATTCAAAGAATGAAAATTATACATATAGAAATCCAGTATTTTGGAATAGAAAGAACATAAAAAACAGCAGCCGAGTTTCACATGACAATAATTATCTTGATAGAGAGAAAAATCAATTAATGAAATTAAAGTTCTTTCTTTGGCCTAATTATCGATTAGAAGATTTAGCTTGTATGAATCGTTATTGGTTTGATACCAATAATGGCAGTCGTTTCAGTATGTTAAGAATACATCTGTATCCGCGATTGAAATTCTGTGAATAATACAATTTTTCTATATATACCCTAAACCCTATTTCTATATACCCTATATATAATCTATATTAATCTATATATAATATAGGGTATATGAAAGTAAACAAATATACAGATCACGTACTTTTCTTGTCTCACATTTCATTCTAGTATTCAATATGAAATGAATTATGAATAATATCTCAATTAGTTTTCCAAATGAATCAATAGAAACTTCTTAATTTTAGGTCTAAATTCTTCAATGCAAAAATGTACCAATCTTTTTCTATTCCTATCTAAATCCAATTTCCAATTCGATTGATTGGTTTGAATTCAGAAAGGAGTTATTTGGATTAAATTATTGTATATACCACATCAAAATTAATGGCATTATTATTACTTATACTTATTACTGATCGGTAAAATCCATATCTGTACAAGGGGAAAGGAGAGTTTTTTATGGTAAAAAATTCAGTAATTTCTATTATTTCTCAAAAAGAAAATAAAGAAAATAGAGGGTCTGTTGAATTTCAAGTATTCAGTTTCACCACTAAGATAAGGAGACTTACTTCACATTTGGAATTGCACAAAAAAGACTTTTCATCTCAGAAAGGTTTGCGAAAAATTTTGGGAAAACGTCAACGACTACTAGCCTATTTGTCAAAAAGAAATAGAGGACGCTATAAAGAATTAATTGATGAGTTGGATATTCGAGAAATAAAAACTCGTTAATTTGAAGCATGATATCATTTGACGAGCTTAGTCTTGATGAGCTTAGTCGTTTAAATTTTGATGAATTTCTTTTTACTTTCAGCAATGCATGGAAGACTGACTCGGGAAAAACTTATGATTACACCAACTACAAGAAACGACCTCATGATAGTCAATATGGGCCCTCACCACCCATCAATGCACGGTGTTCTTCGACTAATCGTTACTCTCGACGGTGAAGATGTTATTGACTGTGAACCTATATTGGGTTATTTACATAGAGGAATGGAAAAAATTGCGGAAAATCGAACAATTATACAATATTTGCCTTATGTAACACGTTGGGATTATTTAGCTACTATGTTTACAGAAGCAATAACCGTAAACGGACCTGAACAGCTAGGCAATATTCAAGTACCTAAAAGGGCTAGCTATATTAGAGCTATTATGCTGGAGTTAAGTCGTATCGCTTCCCATTTGTTATGGCTTGGCCCTTTTATGGCAGATATTGGGGCACAGACCCCCTTTTTCTATATTTTGCGAGAACGAGAATTGATATATGACTTATTCGAAGCTGCTACCGGTATGCGCATGATGCATAATTATTTTCGTATCGGAGGAGTCACTGCTGATCTACCTCATGGCTGGATAGATAAATGTTTAGATTTTTGCGATTATTTTTTAACTGGGGTTGCTGAATATCAAAAGCTTATTACACGAAATCCTATTTTTTTAGAACGAGTTGAAGGCGTAGGTATTATTGGCGGAGAAGAAGCATTAAATTGGGGTTTATCGGGGCCAATGCTACGAGCTTCCGGAATACAATGGGATCTTCGTAAAGTTGATCGTTATGAGTGTTATGACGAATTTAATTGGGAGATTCAATGGCAAAAAGAAGGAGATTCATTAGCTCGTTATTTAGTACGAATCGGCGAAATGACAGAATCCATAAAAATTATCCAACAGGCCCTGGAAGGAATTCCAGGGGGGCCCTATGAGAATTTAGAAAGCCGGCGCTTTGATAGAATAAAAGACCCTGAGTGGAATGATTTTGAATATCGATTTATTAGTAAAAAACCTTCTCCAACTTTTGAATTATCCAAGCAAGAACTTTATGTAAGAGTCGAAGCACCAAAAGGAGAATTGGGAATTTTTCTGATCGGAGATCAGAGTGTTTTTCCTTGGAGATGGAAAATCCGACCGCCGGGGTTTATCAACTTGCAAATTCTTCCGCAGTTAGTTAAAAGAATGAAATTGGCTGATATTATGACGATACTAGGTAGTATAGATATCATTATGGGAGAAGTTGATCGTTGAAATGATAATTGATATAACAGAAATAGAAGCTATTCATTCTTTTTTCAGATTGGAATCCTTAAAAGAAGTTTATGGGCTCGTATGGATGCTTGTCCCTATTTTCATTCTTGTATTAGGAATCACACTGGGTGTACTAGTAATTATTTGGTTAGAAAGAGAAATATCTGCAGAGATACAGCAACGTATTGGACCCGAATATGCAGGTCCTTTGGGAATGCTTCAAGCTTTAGCAGATGGTACAAAACTACTTTTCAAAGAAAATCTTCTTCCGTCTAGAGGAGATACTCGTTTATTCAGTATTGGTCCATCCATAGCAGTCATATCCATTTTACTAAGTTATTCAATAATTCCTTTTAGCTATCGCTTTATTCTAGCTGATCTTAGTATTGGTGTTTTTTTCTGGATCGCCGTTTCAAGTCTTGCTCCCGTTGGATTACTTATGTCAGGCTATGGATCAAATAATAAATATTCCTTTTTAGGTGGATTAAGGGCTGCTGCTCAATCAATTAGTTATGAAATACCATTAACTCTATGTGTATTATCAATATCTCTACGTGTGATTCGGTAAGACATAAAAATTCCTCCATTTCTTTTCTTTCTAAGAAGAAAGTTAAATGATTTGAATATCTATTTTTTTATTCATCATTAGGTTGATGAATTAAACCAGATAGTTATATGAGTGAAATAAAACGGCTTCTAAATTTGCTGTTAAAGGAATTCAATCTCATTTCCTATGTACAAGAATTAAGTGAAAGTAAACATAAGCAGTCAAGGCTGTTTACCCCAAGATTGGCTGATTAGTCATCATGGCTTGAAGCGGGTTTAAAAGATCAATTGTATGGGTTTTTTTCTATACTATTACCATAGAGGTATTACCCTAATGAGAGATTCAAAAAAAAATAAGTGGATGGTTAGGAAGACCAAGATACACAAAGGATTAGTAATGGAGATTCTTTAAATTATCCAATAGGATATTTTTTTATAGAAAAGTAATTCGAATTGGGGCTTTAAGTTGGTAGAAATGATTAAGAAGTACTCCCCATGATTTCGATCCAGAGTATGTTCCTGTCCACTGATTAAGTAAATAACTATCAAAACGAAGAAATCTTTTACTTTTGATAATACGAATAATGCCCCTTTTTCTGAGAAAGGAGAATAGGAACGAAATAAAATTCTTGTTATGTAATGCAATGTCTAAATGCTTTTTCGTAATCGAAAATGAGAAAAAGATAGGTTGAAATATCTATGTGATATTCCTCTAAAAATTATTTTTTTCATTCAAGGGTAAAGTTTTTAATTAACAAAGAAAAATGAAAATTTTTAAAATATGAGATCAATTCCGAAGCACTTTTTTATTATTTTATTATAAATCTAGCAGACAGAATTCCATTAGTCTAATTATAGGCCTTAGGATAAGAATTTGATTCTCTATCGATCTTACAAACACATCAACAAATACATCAAGATAAATAAAGTTGAAAGGTTCTTATATTGATTTGTGACCTATGAGGAGCCGTATGAGGTGAAAATCTCATGTACGGTTCTGTAATAGTGACGAGAACAGTGATGTTATTGTCGACTATGATTATCTAACAGTTTAAGTACAGTTGATATAGTTGAAACACAATCAAAATATGGTTTTTGGGGATGGAATTTGTGGCGTCAACCTATAGGGTTTATCATTTTTCTAATTTCTTCTCTAGCCGAGTGTGAGAGATTACCTTTTGATTTACCAGAAGCAGAAGAAGAATTAGTAGCTGGTTATCAAACCGAATATTCAGGTATAAAATTTGGCTTATTTTATGTTGCTTCGTATCTAAATCTACTAGTTTCTTCGTTATTTGTAACAGTTCTTTACTTGGGGGGTTGGAATCTTTCTATTCCAAACCTATTTAGTCCTGAAATTTTTGACATAAATAAAAGAGGGAAAGTTTTTGTAACAATAATAGGTATCTTTATTACACTGGCTAAAACTTATTTGTTCTTGTTTATTTCTATTGCAACAAGATGGACGTTACCAAGACTAAGAATGGACCAACTATTAAATCTTGGATGGAAATTTCTTTTACCTATTTCTTTAGGTAATCTATTATTAACAACCTCGTTCCAGCTTCTTTCACTGTAAAGGAATAGAATATTCTATTCTTCATAACTTGTCTCAAACAAGAGAAAGAAACCAGTAAACTTATTTATAGATATTCAGATATGTTCCCTATGCTAACTCGGTTCTTGAACTCTAGTCAACAAACAATACGAGCTGCCAGGTATATTGGTCAAGGTTTCATGATTACCCTGTCCCACGCGAATCGTTTACCTGTAACTATTCAATACCCCTACGAAAAATTGATTACATCAGAACGTTTCCGAGGTCGAATCCACTTTGAATTTGATAAATGCATTGCTTGTGAAGTATGTGTTCGTGTATGCCCTATAGATCTACCCGTTGTAGATTGGAAATTTCAAACTGATATTCGAAAAAAACGATTACTTAATTACAGTATTGATTTTGGAATTTGTATATTTTGTGGTAATTGTGTTGAGTATTGTCCAACAAATTGTTTATCAATGTCCGAAGAATATGAGCTTTCTACTTATAATCGTCATGAATTGAATTATAATCAAATTGCTTTAGGCCGGTTACCTGTATCAATAATTGAAGATTACACAATTCGAACAATTTCTTCGAATTTATCTCAACTAAACAATGTATAAAACTCTTGATTCGCAAAACATTTAAAAATTCAAAAAAAATAGCTTTTAGATTTTTTTGCAGTTAAAGGAATGAGGTTTTTGCTTGGTCAATACAAAAGAACGGTTGGTTCGTAAGGGTCGTGGCTTGATTTTCATTTAAAATCAATTTTTATTCGAATAATGTAATATTTAATAATATAAAGATAAAGTTTTAACCTTTG